TAAGCTAAAAAATTCTATGCTATGATACCCGTGATAATTCGATTCGGGTCTTCCCGTCTCAACTAGATATTCTAATTCGCGAATTTCTACACTAATCAAGATCGAGGAAAGGCAGTCTTCGAATCACTGACTCAACCTCATTGTCGAATCTGAATCCTACTCAACTGAGGGAGGTACTTATGGCAGAACGGGCGGATCTAGTCTTTCACAATAAAGCGATAGATGGAACTGCCATGAAACGACTTATTAGCAGATTAATAGATCACTTTGGAATGGCATATACATCACATATCCTGGATCAAGTAAAGACTCTGGGTTTTCAGCAAGCCACTGCTACATCCATTTCATTAGGAATTGATGATCTTTTAACAATACCTTCTAAGGGATGGCTAGTACAAGATGCTGAACAACAAAGTTTAATTTTGGAAAAACACCACCATTATGGGAATGTACACGCGGTAGAAAAATTACGTCAATCCATTGAGATCTGGTATGCTACAAGTGAATATTTACGACAAGAAATGAATCCTAATTTTAGGATGACTGCTCCTTCTAATCCAGTCCATATAATGTCTTTTTCGGGAGCTAGAGGAAATGCATCTCAGGTCCATCAATTAGTAGGTATGAGAGGATTAATGTCGGATCCTCAAGGACAAATGATTGATTTACCCATTCAAAGCAATTTACGCGAAGGACTCTCTTTAACGGAATATATTATTTCCTGCTACGGAGCTCGCAAAGGAGTTGTAGATACTGCTGTACGAACATCAGATGCTGGATACCTCACGCGCAGACTTGTTGAAGTAGTTCAACACATTGTTGTACGTAGAACAGATTGTGGCACCATCCGAGGTATTTCTGCGAGTCCTCAAAATGGGATGATAACAGAAAGAATTTTTATCCAAACATTAATTGGTCGTGTATTAGCAGACAATATATATATGGGTTCACGATGCATTGCCATTAGAAATCAAGATATTGGGATTGGGCTTGTTAATCGATTCATAACCTTTCGAGTACAACCAATATCTATTAGTATTAGAACCCCCTTTACTTGCAGGAGTACATCTTGGATCTGTCGATTATGTTATGGCCGTAGTCCCACTCATGGCGACTTGGTCGAATTGGGAGAAGCAGTAGGTATTATTGCGGGTCAATCTATTGGGGAACCCGGGACTCAACTAACATTAAGAACTTTTCATACCGGTGGAGTATTTACAGGTGGTACTGCAGAACATGTACGAGCTCCTGATAATGGAAAAATCAAATTCAATGAAGATTTGGTTCATCCCACACGTACACGTCATGGGTATCCTGCTTTTCTATGTTATATAGACCTATATGTAACTATTGAGGGTCAAGATCTTCTACATAATGTGAATATCCCACCAAAAAGTTTGATTTTAGTTAAAAATGATCAATATGTAGAATCAGAACAAGTGATTGCTGAGATTCGCGCCGAAGCATCCACCTTGAATTTTAAAGAGAGAGTTCGAAAACATATTTATTCTGACTCAGAGGGAGAAATGCACTGGAGTATCGCTGTGTACCATGCACCCGAATATACATATGGTAATGTTCATCTCTTACCAAAAACAAGTCATTTGTGGATATTATCTGGAGTTCCATACAGATCCAGTATAGTCCCTTTTTCGCTCCACAAGGATCAAGATCAAATAAATATTCATTCTCTTTCTGCCGAACGAAAATATATTTCTATTTCTAACCCTTCAGTGACTAATGATCAAGTGAGACACAAATCGTTTAGGTCGGATCCTTCTGGTAAAAAGGGGGAGTGGGTTCTTGATTATTCAGGACCTGATCGAATCATATGTAATGTTTATTGTAATTTCATATATCCCCCCATTCTCGACGATAATTCTGATTTATTGGCAAAGAGGCGAAGAAATAGATTCATCATTCCATTACAATCTAATCAAGAAAAAGAACTAATACCCCGTTCGGGTATCTCGATTGAAATACCCGTAAATGGTCTTTTCCGTATAAATAGTATTCTTGCTTATTTCGATGATCCCCGATACAGAAGAAAGAGTTCAGGAATTACTAAATATGGGACTATAGAGGTGGATTCAATCGTCAAAAAAGAGGATTTACTTGAGTATCGAAGAACAAAAGAATTTAGGCCAAAATACCAAACGAAAATAGATCGATTTTTTTTCATTCCCGAGGAAGTGCATATCTTACCCGGATCTTCTTCTATAATGGTACGGAACAATAGTATCATTGGAGTAGATACACAAATTACTTTCAATATAAGAAGCCGAGTAGGCGGATTGGTCCGAGTGGAGAAAAAAAAAAAAAAGATTGAACTAAAAATATTTTCTGGGGATATCTATTTTCCTGGAGAGACAGATAAGATATCCTGGCACAGCGGCATCTTGATACCACCAGGAACGGGAAAAAAAAATTCTAAGGAATCAAAAAATTGGATCTATGTCCAACGGATCACACCCACCAAAAAAAAGTATTTTGTTTTGGT